AGGTTGCATTAATGGAGGATACACGACAGAAGGAATTGTTCTTTTTCCAAACTTTACCTTCAACAGGCGTAGATGTTTTTTTTTTCAATCTTTTTATTTCTATCCCGAATCGTGTGTCTTTCTCGTAAGATTTAGAGCAATAAAAAAAGAATCAAATCACACCATCTCTGTAATAGGTAAATGCCTCTTTTTCTCCCGAAGTTGTCGGAATTATTCGTAATAAAATATTGGCGACAATTGAAAAGGTCTTATCAATAAAATTTCCATTTATCCGCGATCTAGGCATAGGTAGCAATCCATTCTATAATTATTCTCATTACCTCTCGCGGTAAACCGATCCCACAAAGAGAAGAATTTTACATTACGAAATAACATAAAAACAGATTCATTAAGAAAAAAGATATGGGACCTGTCTTTAATTTATTCAACTTGTTCCTTTTTGACAGGAATCATTAAAAACAAAGAAAGAAAAGTTGGAATACGATTCGATTTCATCCTAATCCTAATGTAAATGTAGTAGTATACCAACGAAAGAAAGTATTCCAATTTCATTGAAGTTACAGATTCTAATAACGAAAATTTGTTTGATTGAATTCGCCTCCAAAGAAGAAAAAGGATAGAATAACCATTCTATGATGTAAATAACCACCTATTTTGTTTTGTATGCATAGGAAGTATACACGATACAATCAACTATATCTATATAGAATTTGTCTGAATATTTGTAATAGATCTATAGGGTAGGGGTTTGTTGTTGAGAGAGAACTCTAAAGCCGGACTGTAAATGAATTTGATAATTCTTAAGCTATGGAATCGTAGTATAAATAGAATCGTGATCTAAAGAGATCCATTAACCCACAGTGAAAAAAAAGATAGACCCATCAATCAGTTGATTCGTTCTAATTTAGTGAAGTGATTGACTCCGGTACCGGTATAAAATAACAGAAAAAGAGGAGAACCTTCCAAACAAGAATAGAATTTTTCTAACAGTTTTCATTATCCGTAGAGCCTCCAAAGAAAGATCTTTCTTTGACTTTGATGAAAATTTCTCTATTTTCTAGTTAGAATTCGAATTGATTGTTCGTTCCTTTCCAATAATATACTAGGAAAGGCTCGCTATTCACTCGGTTTGGGGGTCATAATCATGATGTAGGAGAGATGGCCGAGTGGTTGAAGGCGTAGCATTGGAACTGCTATGTAGGCTTTTGTTTACCGAGGGTTCGAATCCCTCTCTTTCCATTTAATTCACTGATCTTACTAACCAGAAGAGATCAAATTGCACTAGATAAAATTCTTCCAACAATTAGACCTTTCTTTTATATAGATATAGATTCTCTACTCCTAATTGCTGTGACACGGAAAATGCTGAAAGGAAAAGAGTAGACAAGGGATGAAAACCCCGCTATTTTTCTATGATACCTAAATAAAATAAATGGTCGAAACATCCGGATCAAACCCTATAATTTCTCTTTTCTTTTATCGTAACCTTCGGTTAATTTACTTCGACGAAAGGGCTGAAAATTGTCCGAACCCTTGTCATTTTTTATTTTATTTTCGTTAGGTTTAGGTCTGGGGCGAATAATATTCTACGACTAGCAACTCATTTATTTTCAAACCGACCCATTTACTATCTATTATTTGATTGACTAATCCTTTATATTGGAATGGTTGAAGAGTCAAATGTTTTGGCAATTCGTCCTGAGAGGATGAATCGAAAGAATTTTGAATCAGAGCTCTAGAGTTTTGTTCCTCCCTCGCCGTAATAATATCTCGGGGTTTGCAGCGATAACTTGGTATATCTACTATACGACCATTGACTAAAATATGTCTATGGTTAACTAATTGACGGGCTCCGGGAATAGTCGGAGCCATACCCAATCGAAAAAGGATATTATCCAAGCGCATTTCAAGTAATTGGAGTAAAACCCGACCTGTTGACCCCTTGGCTTTGCCGGCTATACGAACGTATTTAAGTAATTGTCGTTCTGTAAGACCATAATGAAAACGCAACTTTTGTTTTTCTTCGAGACGAATACGATATTGAGATTTTTTCCCGGAACGCGATTGGTTTCTAAGATCACTTCCGGCTCTAGGCCTTTTATTAGTTAGTCCCGGTAAAGCTCCCAGGCGGCGTATTTTTTTGAAACGAGGTCCCCGGTAACGCGACATAAAGACTCCTTATTCTTATTTCTATTTAATTCTCATTGATGAAATTTCATTTTACAGAATAAACCTAAACTAAAACTGAACTAAATGATAAATGAAGCGAAGTTTACGGAAGTAGTGTACTTGTACTCTAAAGAATAATTAGATTAGATGAATGGGACAGAGACCTTTCTATTATATATCTATATATATCTATTCTATAACTATATATATATTATTCTATTATAGCTAAAAAAGAGAAAAAGGGAGTCTTTTAATGACATAGTTGTAAGTTCCTATAAGAAAAAAAAGATGTTTTTTAATATTTTTTGATTTCGCATTTCACAAAGGGACA